GTACAAATAGCATAAAGAAATGTAACCAACGTTTATTGGAAAAAGCAACACCAAAGATTTGGGACCAAAAGCGGTTAGCAGTGACCATTGAATAAGTTTCTTCCGCTTGAGTTGGGTTAAAAGCTCGGAAGGTATTTGCACCATCACCATCTTCGAATAGAGTGTTTTCTACAGTAGCCCCATGAATAGCGCATAGCAGAGCTGCACCTAATACTCCGGCAACTCCCATCATATGAAAGGGGTTCAACGTCCAATTATGAAATCCTTGGAAGAAAAGGATGAATCGAAATATAGCTGCTACGCCAAAACTCGGTGCAAAGAACCAACCAGATTGTCCCAGTGGATAAATAAGGAATACGGAAACAAAAACTGCGATTGGACCAGAGAATGAAATTGCATTATAAGGCCGCAATTGAACAGAACGAGCAAGTTCAAATTGACGTAACATGAAACCTATTAGTGCAAAAGCCCCATGGAGAGCGACAAAAGTCCACAGACCGCCTAATTGACACCAACGAGTAAAATCTCCTTGTGCTTCCGGTCCCCATAGTAGCAACAAAGAGTGTGCTAAACTATTGGCAGGGGTGGAAACTGCCGCCGTTAAGAAATTGCAACCTTCCAAATAGGAACTAGCCAATCCATGGGTATACCAAGAAGTTACAAAAGTAGTCCCTGTAAACCAACCCCCTAAAGCGAAATAAGCACAAGGAAAGAGCAATAGGCCGGACCATCCTACAAAAACGAAACGGTCCCTTCGTAACCAGTCGTCCATAATATCAAATAGATCATTTTCTTCTTTAGTAACTCTACCAAGGGCTATAGTCATAGTGATCCTCCTATTCAATTACTTCAACCATTTCCGAGCACCTCATATTACTTCCAAGGCATATGATAGTTTGATTATCTGTGGACGATTTCTTTCTCGTTCAATGCCCTTTTTCAATGGTCTCGAAGATAGAAATTTTGCATTTTTATCTATGGGGTCACAACTGAAGTCGTGGTAAATCCATGAATTTCATTAGATTCATTTAGATTCATTTTTCTTAATACTATAGAAATAAAGAAATAAACATTTGAATTCAGCATTATTCTATGATTCCTATTTCAAAGCCTATCTTTTAAGGGAAAAATAACCCCTCTTTTCTCATTCGCTCTCTATTGCATGGGTGGGAGAACAAAAATAGGATTCTGAAAAAAAAAGAAAGATATTGAAAAGAAAAATTGACTTTCGAAATCCATTTTTATGTGTAACGGAAAAGAGTTGCGATTTCTTCTTATTCCTATAGAACGTCTAGTAACAAGAATATGAAATCGTAAATAGCGAAAAATTCTTGCCTTGCGCGTCTAAGTCTAAGGAAATACAAAAAATCCGCTTATACAACAATTTCATCCACATCGAATTTATATATCAGAATAGCGGATAGAGGCATCATTCAAGGGGTCAGGTCCACTTACTTTATCTTTTTTTCTAATTTTATGGTGGGTTTGATAAGAATTTTTTTTCTATAACCTGCTTGTTTTATTCTAACAAGTCCTATACGGAAATGCCCGCTGAAGAGAAAATATATCTGATTGTCTCTCAGCCTATATCGAATTTTAGAAAGAAGAAACAAGAATTTTCTCCTTTTTTTTATTAACATTAAGAAAAAAGAATATAACTAAAATGGAATTGGCAATATAATTTTTATGCACTTTTGAAATGAAAATAAGGAAGGATTTTTTGTAATCGTTATTTCTTGCCTCTGTCATATCACGAAAACCTTTCGATTTGGAACGGGGAGAGATGGCTGAGTGGACTAAAGCGGCGGATTGCTAATCCGTTGTACAATTTTTTTGTACCGAGGGTTCGAATCCCTCTCTTTCCGCCCCCTCGGATCGTTTGGGACTTTCGAATTGTAAGGAATTCTAACCCCCGGATTTTTTCATAGATAAATGTACGAAATAAATTCAATTTGTAAGAAAAAATTCCCAAAAATTTTGGATTTTTACTCCTCACGTCCAGGATTACGTCCTGGGTCATTAGATAAGAATCCAAAGATAAAGAGGGAAACAAAGAATATCACTACTGTATAAACAAAGAGTTTGAGAGTAAGCATTACATAATCTCCAAGATTTTTTTTTAAGGAATAGATTACCCGTTTTTCCTTACTGCACAGATCCACTAGGATGGTTTTTTTTTTATTTTGACACCTAAAAAATGCAAAAATCAATTCTTAAAAAAAAATTGCAAGAATTGCTTTATAATAAGCAGTCTTATCAATATCAAAAATGAGTTTAAGTATTGTGTGTGTGGGTACCTAAAGGTACCTGTTCAACGTAGGTGCAGGGGGTAGAAAGGCTGATCCAAATTTATTGTTGCAGCTATACATTCAATGTAGAAGAATTTGAATTTTAGAATCGAAAGTTCATAATATAAGACTTCTCGGCTTTTTCATTTTTTTGGAATGAATACATCATTCAATTTGGCAGACAGAACAGAATAGTAAAGATTTCATCGAAAACTTACAGCAGCTTGCCAAACAAACGCTAATAGAAAAAAGAATACAGGTATGACAGGCATAACATCCACGATTGGGTTGAAAATGGCATAAGCTTCGGGTAATTTAGCTAAGAAAAAACTAGTCGGATAAAGACCAGAATTAAAACAGATAGAGGTTAAACTAAGTATATTAGGCATAACAAGCATTTCGTTCTTGTAGAGTAGATAATTGGATTTTGATTGAGTTATTTTTCTAAGGGAAAAAGGAAAAGAAAAGGTGGATTCAAAATCCTTTTTTCTTCGGACTTTCCCAAACACAAAATACCTCCTTGTATTCGCATTCTCAAATGAGAATGGAAGAAATTCGACTTTCATATAATATCTTAATAGAATTTCATGTAATGATCAATGCATTTTTTGGATTCTATATTATCCGCATGTTTAGAATCCTAGCAAGAAAATATCCCTCATTTTTTAGGTAATTGAAGTGGGATTGACGAATAATATAGTATAAAAATACTGTTTATTAGTGTCGCATAAAAGAAATGGGGCGTGGCCAAGTGGTAAGGCAGCGGGTTTTGGTCCCGTTATTCGGAGGTTCGAATCCTTCCGTCCCAGATTTTTTTTCATGAAACGAAAGATAGAATCGTTTTTTTTCATGAAACGAAAGATAGAATCGTATTGCGCCCTGCATGACACAAAAGCTTACTAAAGAGAATAATTAGTTCTTATGAACTCTTAGATTAGATGTATTTCTAAGGATTCTTTTTCTTTCTCAGAAAACAAAATCAAGTGTCAAGTCCAGTCAAATTGAATATCTTTATTCATTAAAAATTTTGGTCTGTCAGGCACATTCAGGATATGCTCCTACTACTCATTACACATATGTGTATGTGTTTTGAATATGTGTTTTGAAATTCGAACTTTTTAGATAAACTTTATGCTCCATATCCATGAAGTGGGAATTCTTATAGGATACATTTATTTGACACCTAATGTGAAGAAAAGGGGGTTTCCATTCTACGGATAGAGACTAGATTTTTCTATTTTAGACATTATCTGATTTGCAAATATCCATTTCCAAATCAATGGAATGTGAGGATTAGAGAGAAATTCATATATTCTGTCTACTCGACTTTGGAATTGATTAAAAAACAAAAATTTATGAGGGAAAACACTGTATAAAAAATCAGACCTATCCCTTTATGATACAGATAGATTTTTGTTTTGTTGTTTTATTAGTAAAAAAGAGGGGCTCCTCTTTGGTTAAGCGAAAACGATCTCGATTTGTGATTCTTTAAATATCCAGAATGATTCATTCCGGGAAGGATAAGGTAAGAACTGTTGAAGGATAAGGTAAGAACTGTTCGTTGGATAGAATATAATGGATTCAAAAAAAATCATACTTTTCTTATTTTAATTTTTAGTTCTTTCTGTTACCTAAAAGAAAGAATGCTATAAGTAAAAGCAAAGACCTTAATTTTACTTTACACTAATTTTTTTACTTTATTTTTTCTTTCTTTTGTTACTCCTGTTATTCCAGTCGAAGAACTATGAAAAGTTTATAACTAACAAAAAAGTGCTAATCTTTTTATTGGCATAGTTTTTTGTTGGAGAAGAGTGGATTCTTCTCATTTCAGGATTGATCATCTCGAGTCCTCTGTTGAGTATGGAAATTCCATAATAAATAAGTCTTAAGCAAACTATTTTATTCCTCTTTTTCAAACTATGTTTCATTCATATGATAGAATATGGGTTTAAATAAATTGGCTCCTTGCGGAGTCTTCCCCAATAAATACTTATTTCTTTTATCCATATTTCTCCATAGATAGCAAGTTTGAATTAGTATACAAAACCAATGACTATTCATGATTCCATCCATATTGGATCAATTCTCGATACCACTTTGCAATGAAATTAGAGGAATGTTATGTTATGGTAAAACTTCGTTTAAAACGATGTGGTAGAAAGCAACGTGCGACTTGAAGGAGATGATCGATTGTGGATTTTGCTATCCACCATTTTCCATAGTAATGAAAATGCTCTTGGCTCGACATAGTCTGTTCTATTTGTCCCGAACCGAATTTGCGCTGGGTTGTTTGTAAGTAAATAGTACACGATGGAGCTCGAGAAGACAGAATAGAATTGATTTTTTATCAAGGGAAAGAATCTAGGGTTAGTGAAAACTAATAAATTAGGCCAACTTTGTCAGTCTATCCTTAATATAGAAATGAAATTGAAAGGTTCAAATAAGAAAAAGTCTAATTTTGGAAGATTGGAAAACTTTTTTTTTTCGACTAAAAGTCTATCAGAATCAATCGTTCATATTTGATTTCTCTAGAAGAGGAAAATGCTTTATTGAAGGAAATAAGAAAAAAAGAAAGGGTATGTTGCTACTCTTTTGAAAGAAAAAAGAATAGGAATTCCCGAAGTAATGTCTAAACCCAAGGATTTCACAAATCAAAGATAAAGGATTCCGGAACAAGTAAACATGATTTTCAAACATCTCAACAATAGAATTAGATCAGAATAAGGAATAAAAGTAAATTTGTTCGAGATGAAATAAAGAAAAGAGTTTAGAGACGACTCAAAAAATTTCGAAGGATTTCTCTTTTGAATTCTGTCAGTCAAAATTAGCCAACTTGAGTCATGAGTATAAATGAAATTTGTTTTTTCTTCTATAAGGAAATTAATCCAAGTTATAGTCTAATTACTTGTATTATAGATAGAAATTCGAATCATTTTCTCGAGCCGTATGAGGAGAAAACCTCCTATACGTTTCTAGGGGGGGGCATTGTTTATCTACATCTATCCCAATAAGCTGTCTATCGAATCGTTGCAATTGATGTTCGATCTCGAAGAGAAGGAAGAGATCTTCAAAAAGTTGGTTTTTATGATCCGATAAAGAATCAAACTTGTTTAAATGTTCCAGCTATTATCTATTTCCTTGAAAAAGGTGCTCAACCTACAAGAACTGTTTATGATATTTTAAGGAAAGCAGAATTCTTTAAAGATAAAGAAAGAACTTTGAGTTAATTGAAGAACTAAATAAATAAAAAAGAAAAAAGTAGGGGAAGGTCATTAATATCCCTTAATTATTTAGACACAATTTGCCTCTTTTTTAGTCCTATTTTTTTGCTGCATTTATGTCGTGCCAATCCAACAAAAGCCCTTATTTAATTTCCTTATTTGTATCTAATTGGTTTTCTTACCATTGTATTTCTATTGACAAAGGTCTATTGAACAAATAGAATTTGTAGCTAGATAGGTCTCTTTATCGTCACTGCATATTAGGTATTTCTGTCTACACTTTGCTCAAATGATAGGGTTGCCCCCCCCTTGCATGTACTTTCATATAAGATTTTTCTATTTAAATGCTAAAAAAATAACAATTTTGCTATTATGATTGGGGCCGCTCCTTTTTTAACCTTAGTGAAATTTAACCGATCTGTTTATTTTGGTATTTGAGTGTTTTTAATGGGTGATAAAATCTTTCTTTTGATGTCTTGCTAATTCAATGTTTTGCCAGGAGCGTTCGGTGTAATTCCATCGATTTTTGGATTTCGATCGTATCTAAGATCCTATTTTATCGGGGTTGCTAACTCAATGGTAGAGTACTCGGCTTTTAAGTGCGACTATGATCTTTTACACATTTGGATGAAGCAACAAATTCGTCCAGACTCTTGGTAGAGTCTAGAAGACCACGACTGATCCTCAAAGGTAATGAATGGAAAAAATAGCATGTCGTAATAAAATCAATTTCTTTTTTTTTTTTTTTTGAATAAAAAAATTCCGATTTTCTGGGTCTAGTGAATAAATGGATAGAGCCTGGCTCTAATTCTGGTAAAATAAAAAGCAACGAGCTTAACTTCTTAATTGAAATGATTTCCCGATCTAATTAGACGTTAAAAATAGATTAGTGCCTAATGCGGGGAAAGGTTGGGTTTTCCTATCGGTGGACCCTTTAATTTTTTTTTTAGGAATCCTAATTATTCTTGATTATGGATTGAAAAGGAATGTTATGAATTGAATGTGTAAAAGAAGCAGTATATTGATAAAGAGACTGTATTCCAAAGTCAAAAGAGCGATTGGCCTGCAAAAATAAAAGATTTGTTTTGTAATTAGAACAAACATAAACTAATTAGATAGAAAAGGAGCAGAAAAAGATCTATGGATTAGACTCCCTTTCTTTTCAGGGTTTGTTTTCAAAAATGTAACACCCTGTTCTGACCATATTGCACTATGTATGATCATTTGATAAATCGAGAAATGCTTTTTTTCTCTGATTCAAGTAGAAATACAAATGGCAAAATTCGAAGGGTATTCAGAAAAACAGAAATCTCGTCAACAATACTTCGTTTACCCACTTCTCTTTCAGGAATATATTTATGCATTTGCCCACGATTATGTATTAAATGGTTCCGAACCTGTGGAAATTTTTGGTTGTAATAACAAGAAATTTAGTTCACTACTTGTGAAACGTTTAATTATTCGAATGTATCAGCAGAATTTTTGGATTAATTCGGTTAATCATCCTAACCAAGATCGATTGTTGGATCACAGCAATCATTTTTATTCGGAGTTTTATTCTCAGATTCTATCTGAGGGGTTTGCAATCGTTGTAGAAATCCCATTCTCGCTAGGACAACTATCTTGTCCGGAAGAAAAAGAAATACCAAAGTTTCAAAATTTACGATCTATTCATTCCATATTTCCCTTTTTAGAAGACAAATTTTTGCATTTACATTATCTATCACATATAGAAATACCCTATCCTATCCATTTTGAAATCTTGGTTCAACTCCTTGAATACCGGATCAAAGATGTTCCATCTTTGCATTTATTGCGATTCTTTCTCAACTATTATTCGAATTGGAATAGTCTTATTACTTCAATGAAATCCATTTTTCTTTTTTCAAAAGAAAATAAAAGACTATCTCGATTCCTATATAACTCTTATGTATCGGAATATGAATTTTTCTTGTTGTTTCTTCGTAAACAATCTTCTTGCTTACGATTAA